ATTGAAGGGATGGATCCACTTCAAAAAAAAGGACGGATTTCTTTTAGGCAAGGAATTAAGGAACACGAGATTTCCGACGGAAGTACAATAAAAAAAAAGACGTTTAGTAAACCCCCAAACAAAACAAGCACACGGGGAATATTTTCATCTATTTTGTATAGTTTTGGCGGCATGGCCGAGCGGTAAGGTGGGGGACTGCAAATCCTTTTTCCCCAGTTCAAATCTGGGTGTCGCCTGATCAACAAAAGACAAGACTCGAAATCCCTTATTCTGCTTTACTGGTATAACTCGCCGAATTTTTCCCAGCAAAAGACGCGTAGGAAAAAGACTCTTGAGATTTTATTATTCTAAATAGCCGGGGGTTCTGTTCTGTTCTTTAAAGTGCTGTAAATCCTTGCATCTAGGATTCAAGGGAAGATTCTAGTAGTGGAAGGGCTATCATATCAAATTATCAAATCAAGAGTTACCGATTTCTTTCCACTACTAATGTAGTGTCTACTACTTATCGGGTCTTGAATTAGATTGGATAGCCAGACGGAAAATCTAATTAATAGTTATGGAAGGAGCAGAAGATACTTTGTATACAGAGTATACAGACTTATGAGAGTCTCTGAGTGCATGAACATTCATCAATATTAGATTGGATGCATAATTGGCTTTTACTTAATGATAATGAAGGGCCACAAAAAAGAGAATCGGTCTTCTTATTCCTACATATTAGTAACATTCCCTTTGATACTTCCAAAGAAAAGTGTGACTGCGTATTTTGTTTAATGTTTCCCGATTCTACTCGAAATCATATAAGAACTTGTTCTACGTGGATTTATGGGAGTCTTTCATCAAGGGTCTTGGGTCAGAATCACTTTTTGACTCTGCACAGTGATTCCACTATTATTAGTAAACAATAATTGAATAATTCTTTCAGATTCATAGAGATAGGGGGGACATAATTCACATGGATATAGTAAGTCTCGCTTGGGCTGCTTTAATGGTAGTCTTTACATTTTCCCTTTCACTCGTAGTATGGGGAAGAAGTGGACTCTAGAGATACTACTAATTGAGTTGGGGAATAAAATTGTATCACTTTTTTTATAGATTTTTTCTAGATCGTTCTGCAAAGCCTTTTTTTTTTAATTCTTTAATATATTTTATATTTAATTCATTAATTTCATTTTTAATTCAATTTCGAAATTGAATTAATAAAAATATCTTCATTTCGAAATTCTATATTCTATAGGCTTGGGTTCCAGTGGAGTAATTGTATTCGATTCATAATATATATGACTAATACTCTTTGACAACCAAAATCAAACAAATATTTCAATAATTCCCAGATTCGTATTTTGAAAGAAAAGAAAAAGGGATATGGATGATGGGAAATTTATTACAACCAAAGTCTTCCTAAATTTTCTATTTCGATGAACCGGCTCTTACCAGAGTTATAGAGGGACAATGAGGAAGAACGAGGAACACCGGACCCCTTTTTACTTGTTGTTTTTATTCTCCTTTTTACTGTTCAACGAGAAAAGAAAGAAGTTCCGATATTTAATAAGATTTTGCCTTGGTCGAGTCACATATTTCGCGCTTACCGCTTGTTTTATTATTTTAGAAATTTTGATTTATGGTATGCTTTATTGACTCCTTTCATATCATGGCTCAAGGGTTCAAAATCGGTGGGGTACCCCTTTTCGAAATCCGAAGAAATAATTGATTGAGTGGTTGACAGCTGATCCAAGGAGTTCTATGGTAACTTCTTCGGAATGCTAAAAAAAAAAGATTACTTGATTTTCTTTTAGTAATATATACCCAATATTGTTTTTCCTTCATTGATTTGATTCTTTTTTTAATGGATACCGGGATTCATATTGAAAATAATAAGAAATCTATAAATTCGAAAATTGTAAGAGTTGCCTTTCGATTATTTCAGATTGATTGGAATCAACAAAAATAAAATAGATGAAGCAAAGAAATAGAATTGAGATACTATGTACATTACATATATTTAATTGATATTAACATGTATGAAGATACATATACACATTGTAGATTGATCTATATTCAGTTTGTATCTTTCTACATTACAATAATAAAAATAGATAGTATGGTCGAAAGATTAATATATGAATCTTTCGACCATACTAGCGAATCTCCTAGGCTACTGCTGATTCTCGTCCGTTCATTTCATTTAAGACGTGAAATTGGAATCTTTTTTCTTAAATCATTGATAAGAACTAAGAAGTCAAGTTTCATTCAAATTAATCACTTTGACTGACTGTTTTTACGTATATTATAAGCAAAAAAGCAGTAGGAACTAGAATGAACAGTGCAGTAGCAATAAATGCGAGAATATTTACTTCCATAATCTCATCGTTTCGTTTTTTTTTTTTTTACTTCGCAATAACTCGGGATTTAATCCCATAGAGATGATAAACCTTTCGCTTGGAAATTCAATGGGATGAATTCCATTTCGATGATATCGAATCGGATCAATATCATGAAT